TACTTAGCCCCCTTCCTGGTCCTTTCGAACCAGATATTGAAAAACCTGGCTCACAGCTAGATAGAGAGAAAAGTGGGAAGATTGAATCTTGGTATCGCACACACCGCGAAGAGGTGAGACTTAAAGAGGTGGTGCTGCATCCAACCCGGCACCAAGCATGAACAAAACCAAACAAGATAATTTATTTACAAAACTGTAAAGAAGACTCCAGACTCAATTGCATCGATCAAATCTTCAACTCACGTCTACCCTTCCGCTTTTGAAATGAAAAATGGAATGCTGATTGATCCTATCGCCCTCTTCAGATTTAGGGGGTTTCCTTTTCAGGCTGACTCGCTTCTCCCCATAAATGAACACTGATGGAATCCATAGAGAGAAAAAGGTCGGATTCAACCACTTCTTTGTCGGTGCTGCTGATGATGCAATGAGTTTCATTCGGCTAGTGAGATCCCATCTGATTCATTTCATCCGGCTGGAGATATATAGGAGATCTATATCTAATATCTATATGAGATCTGTCTTTCGTCCAAAGTGAGTAAACTGCCATGGCATAAGAGGAAAAACTAGAGCTTAAGCCTGCCTGCATGCCTATTTATGGCTATCTAGTTCCAGGAAGTGGTTGACAATGAACTACTTCGTTTCACTCTCGCCTTATCCTTCGCTTCCCTCGCCCGAGACCAGAGCAAGAACCGTGACTGATTCACCTGCTCCTTTCTAGTCCAAAAGATCGAATCTGGGAACACACAAAAGACCTTTGAGAATCCCAAGCGAATAGAAAAAACTCCTACGTGTCTCACGCTCCAAAGTAGTTAGGCTTTGCGTAGAAGTCGGTCTTCTCAAGGCCCCATGGCTATGTATGGATCCCTAGCAGGAAGCTTTCGCTTCTTGAATCTATATAAGGATAAGGATATAATCCCTATTCCATTTTTTTCTTTCTTTTTTATCGAGGCTTCTCGCTTCTCTGTCTCAGTGAAAGTGGGATCACCGAGGCTCCTAAAAGCAGCCGCGATCTTATAGACCACCAGGCCTTTCTAAAGCGTTGAGTCCCGTGCTCGCTTTTCGAAGAATATGGAGTCCCATCTTTGAGTAGACGCCCGCGCTCTAATCCTTACTACAATGAAAGATCTGCTTCATTGCTATGCCCTTCGACAAGGATCTTACCTAACCCGATCTTTCAATGACTGCATAACCGCCTTAACCGCTGGACTTGTGACCGGACCTGTGGACTTCTGTTATGGCATTTTAACTCTTTAGTCAAGATCGGAGAAAGAGCAACCAATCTCTTAAGAGCATGTAAAAAGCCCGTCCTTTCTTGTGGGGTGATCGAGAGATGGATTTTATAGAGGAGTATGGTCATTGAACCCTTTTGATTCGCCAGTAACGGTTCCTTACATCAAGTCAAATAACGAATATTCTCCAGGACCGGTCGATTTAGCACAAGCATAATCCATTAGAACGAGACGGCTCAAATACGTGTTGTGATTGTTCGTGACTGGACACTCAAAAGGCGTTCAGAAACCCTCGTTATTGAGGGCAATGCGTTCTTTTGTTTCACTACCTGACCAGAGGAGAGGGACAACAACGGCTTTCCGGTTCACCAAAAGGCGCAAGGGGGAGTAGGAACGATGAATACATGAAGTCTTTCCTTTTCTAAACATAAGGGGATTAGATTCAAAAAGGGTCTAAGAGGCAACCCGCCTACAGAATAAGTAAGCCCGACCGACGAACTGTTCGTCTGTTTGACACCGAGGATCCCCTTCTATACCGTTAGAATAATGAATCAAGGAAATCCTATCAAATCGTCTGTGCTCACGAATCTATTGTGGAAGCTTAATGAAAATAAATTATCGTAGTATAGTAGTAGTAACAGTCAACACAGTAGCTGTAACGTGACCAGCGCTTTGTCCTTTATATATATCTATATAATAATAATAAGGCTGCAACTGCGCTGAATGATAAAGCCTTATTCCCATTCAATTTGTGAGGAAAAACCTCACCTACTCTCTTCCAATGAATTCTATTAAGTAGTGACAGGGGTTAATAAGGAGTTAAGACTGGGTTCCCTGTTCTTAATATAATAGGGCTACCTGTGCCTGCAACAACTGGGTTACCCTTTCTCCTTCTCCTGACAACTGGTTAGCTAGCCGTCCTCCTAACAACAGGATTCCCATCCTGCAGCAACACTTGAAGAACCATGTTACCCTGGATCCCATTCCTTCCCTTGTTTTCCTGTCTTACCCAGCTTCCCTGCTTGCTTTTCTTCTTACAAGGCTATCCGTTTTCCTTCTTACCCTGTTTCCCTTGAACCTCCAATCAAGAGACGAAGACCCCCGTTCAAGGCTCTCCCAGAGCCCTTTCTCTACCTTTCAGATGAAGCTTCCGAGAGTACAAAGGGGTTAACAAAGCTAAGTCATAACTCATTCGCCGGAGGGGGAGTTAGAGGGCTATAACAGTCGCTTAGCTGCCCGCCGTTGGCACCTCGGCAACAGCTTGCCCGGCAACAGCCCGAATCCCCTACTTACATCGGCAACAGCTGGGTTTCCTTTCTAAAACTCATTCACTGGCAACAGCCCTTGGATTCCTTCTTACCTCGGAAACAGGCTCCTCGGCAACAGCTGGTTCCCTTTCATACCTCGGCAACTTGAATTCCCTTCTTCTCCCTGTCTTACCTTGCAATCCTGTAACCCTTGAAGACTGCCCCTTTCAGCTTCTTCTTCAATGACAACGGAACGGAGTTAAGAGGTTAGTATATATATTAAGTCGATAACTGCAGTGCCTTAATGCACTCCTTAGAACAGCAATAAGTCATTCTAGCTTACTGGTTGCCCGGCACCGGTTAGCCCTATAGTCCAATAGTGGAGCTGCTCTTACACCGAGTCAATTGAATACCTAGCTTTCAGATGTTGATTCAATGTTGTGCCAGATGTTTGATCTTACTGTGAGTTTGATACGTGGGAAATAAGAGAATAGGTTGCATCGCAACAAAAGCTTGATGAGAGGTAGCTTCATGGAGTGGAATGAGCATCATAATCGATGTGATTTGATTCCATCGGATATGTGTCATAAGAGATGTGATCAGATTCCGACTCCTTGATTCCTTGCTTTCCCAATTCCTCGCATTTCTCTCTAAGAAAGCTGTGACATCGCACTGGAAGATCCTTGTCAGTTCTCGCTTTCATGAGAATGTCAAGATCAGATTAGGTTCCTGATCCACGCAAGAGTAACACCCCAAACAAAGGATAGAATTGGTTCTCTTGGCGGGTTCGACCCCCGCCTATCCTAATCGACGTATTTGCGTCGTAAGAGAAGAGATACTTGACTTTTGAGTGTGATAGGATGCGAAAACCCATAGGCCCAATAGTGGTTTACGTAACCCGGCAACCGACTGGGGCAGAGTACCGTCCTTTCATCACTTAAAGGTAACACCGGAAGGATGTTATTTAAAACCAATAACAACGTAAAAAACACGTGGTTTTGCATGTAGGTGAAGGGTCAAATTGATCAAAAAAGGAACGCTCTCACTAAGTAAAACGGCTTTTCTAGGTTTTGTAGCTAGGGCTAGATGGATTTCGTGTCAAAAGAAAAACGAGTGAAAAGACCATTTCAAGCAAAAAAGACGGGGTTTTAGACTTTTTTCCAAAAAGCATGCCACTTCACTTCTTATTCACTTCCTCACTTTGTTTACTTCGTAACCTTTGGTATTGCGTCTCATCCAGGTGATTAATATCACGTCATAGCATTTCTTCCCCTGCTTCTGAAAGAAAAGAATCATATGACTTACCTAGGCGGTTGTACCACTTGAAAGGTGACATTGAAGAAGCTGAATCGAAACTTATACGATATTGTAGAGAACCACTCTGAGTCTTTATTCCCCTAGTCTTCTTCGCATCCTTACTTACCTCCTTATACTACTGTAAGCATATGAAGGAATGGGTGAACGGGAAACCTGTTGTTAGGAGAACGGGAAACCTGTTGTTAGGAGGACGGAGCCTGTTGCCAAGGAGAACGGATAACATGGAAAGACAAGGAATACAAGGAAAGACAAGGAAAGCGTGGGAGTTGCCGGGGTAACCTCCCTCTCCGGTCGAGTAACCTTCTACCTCTCCTTGTTGCCGAGGAATGGAATTCCTATAAAAATTCCCGGGAAAGTCGACTTTGTTCGATAGTTCCCATCTCTCGATCACCCCACAAGAGAAGCCACTCGAACGAATAGCTCCTTTCTTGCCGTGGAATTCCTCAAAGCTATAATATAAATGGAATTCTCCCTTGACTCGATCTTTAAAAAAATT